TTTAGTGCTTCTTCTCCGTCAATAATGCCCACGCCTTCAACTCGTTCTAAAAAAATAGGATTCCGTGTAATAAGCTTTTTATATTCAGCAACCCCCGTTAAAAAGTAATCACAAAAATCCAAACATTTATCTATCCAGCCATAAGGTAGATCAGCAGCTACTCCTCCGATACGAAAATAATTGTGCATCATTCGCATACCCGTAGCAGCTTCGAATAGGTCATATATCAATTCTCTTTCTCGAAAAATATAGAAGAAAGGGGTCTGGGCGCCAATATCTGCCATAAAGGGGCCAAGCCATAACAAATGGGAAGCTATACGACTCAACTCCAACATAATGACTCTGATATAACTAGCTCTTTTAGGTACTTGAATATTTCCTAATTGTTCGGGCCCGTTTACAGTTATTGCTTCTGTGAACATAGTAGCTAAATAATCCCAACGTGTTACATAGGGCAAATATTGTACAATTGTTCGATTTTCTGCAATTTTCTCCATCCCTCTGTGTAAATAACCCAATATCGGTTCACAGTCAATAACATCTTCACCGTCTAGAGTAACGATAAGTCGAAGAACACCATGCATTGATGGGTGGTGAGGGCCCATATTGACTATCATGAGGTCTTTTCTTGTAGCTGGTACAGTCATTAAGTTTTTTAACCATTAATTCTTCCATGAATTGCTGAAAGTGAAAAGAAGTTTATCCAAATTGAAACGAATAAAAAAAAAATTAAGTACTTAACCCGATTCTTATAATTAACGAGTTTTTGTCTCTCGAATACTCAACTGGCCAATTAAGTCTTTATAACGTACTCGATTTTTTTTTGCCAAATAAGCTAATAGTCTTTGACGTTTTCCTAAAATTTTTCGCAAACCTCTCTGAGATAAATAGTCTTTTTTGTGCACTTCCAAATGTGAAGTAAGTCTCCGTATCTTATTGGTAAAACTGAATATTTGAAATTCAACCGACCCTCCCTTTTCTTCTTCAGAAATAACCGAAATGAATGCATTTTTTACCATAAAATATTTTACCTCTTCCACTTTTACAGATATGGATTTTACCGATGAGTAATAATAATGAATGCTATTAATTTTAATGTGTTATATACAATAAAATAATCTGAATTTCTTTATGGACTCCTAATTTGATTTTATCAACTCATATTAATTCATCTGGCATAATTGAGACCTAAAATGAAGAAGATTCTGTTAATTGATTTTTAGGTCTAATTGCTACCTCAGTGGTTTTAGTCTTCCTAGCCTATATTAGAATGGCATGGAAGGCGGGGCATGCCTCAATCTCTTTACTTTCATATACCGTATACATATACCGTATATGGCATAGCATATATAGGAATAGGAAAAATGGACTATCAACGACTTTTCAGCCGCGGATACATCTGTATCCTTAACATACTGAAACGACTGCTATTATTCGTATCAAACCAATAGCGATTCATACAAGCTAAATCTTCTAATCGATAATTAGGCCAAAGAAAAAACTTTAATTTAATTAATTCATTCTTATCCTTATCAAGATGGTTTTCTTTGTCCAAAGATTGACTGCAGTTGTTCTCAGCAAAAAATATTGTGTTTTTATTCCTATTCTTTGAATTGAAAGAAATAAGAATTCTAAACTCTCTACGACGTCTATGCGATAAAATCTTTTCGGGAACAAGGAAATCAAAATCATTGTTATCAACATAGGTTTGTTCTCGATATCCTTGATTGGTTTGGTGCTTACTCTTATGAACCAATGAAATACCTATGGTTTGATACATAATAAATTGTCCATCATTTTTTACAGACAGGCGAGTGGGTTCGATACTCAAGATCCCCCTTTTGATCAATTCTGCAAGACTAAAATTCTTCTGAATCGGCATTATATCCAAACTCATTTCTCTTCTTTGAATTGAGGATATAGTAACTTTTCGTGGATTTATCAGCCTAAGCAGGAGACAATATATTTTGATATTATCGATCATTCTTTGATTCAAAGCATCGCCCCATCTCAATTGATGAAGTAAATAACGTTTTAGGAACAAATCTAGTTCTGCTCCTGTATTACTTTTGTATTTTTTACCCCCCTTCTCCTTCGATTTTGCATAAGGATCTTCAATGTCTTTTTTGTGGTTTGTTGAAGGAACAGATCCGGGATTCCCTTGTTCTTGTTTTTGTACATTTGATCTAAGATCTCTTTTGCTTTCGACAGGTTCTTTTTCTTTTTGATTTCTATTTTTATTCTTTATTTTTGAAACACATGCCCCTTTTTCTTTTTTGTTTCCTTCGATGTTTTTATTTTCATTAACAGTATTCTCATTTGGATTCAAATTTAAAAGAAGTATTTTACTTGGTATAACCCACGGTTTGATTTTATATAGATTATAAAGTAGCACAAATTCTGGGAAGAACCAAAGTCCCAGAGTTGATATCGGACGATTTGGTATTTCTTCATTCATTCCCATCCAATCCAAAAAAGCTTTTGGAGGATTTGGTGAATGGATTTTAAGAGTTTTCGGAGACGGAAAATAAACAAGGTCCTTTTTATCAATTTTATTAATTATTTGATAATTGTTAGTATCAATCTTAGTATTTTGGTTACTCTTGATGTCGATTTTGGTCCAGGACTCAATAGTGACTTTTTGTCTAAGATCAAAATTGATAATTTTCCAATCAAAATATTTTCTATCGGGATTTTTTTCCATATATCTAATATGGCCATAATTATTAATAGGAATACTCCTCCATATATCAAAAAAATTTTGTTTATGTGTGTTAGAATTAGAAGAACTATCTTCATTCTTATTTACTTGTACTTGAGAGTTCGATCGATAAATAGATGAGTCCCTCTTATTTTCATAATTCAAATTAATAGATTTATATGATAAAAGATCATATTTAGAGTTTTTTTGAAAATTATCTTTTTGTTTTTGATTCAATAAGTAATATACTTCAGAATCTTTTTGTTTTTTAGACTGAATTTTTTCATATGAATCTTTATTTTTAGCCATACGACGTGGATTAACCCTATTTCTCCACTTTTGTGGTATTAATCCAGACCATCTAATTCGAGATAAATCGTATTGACAATGTCCCTTTAACCAGTTTTTCCATTCATTCATTTCATAACTCGGAAGTTTCTTATGACTTAATTTAGATTTAGAATGAATTATTCCTTGTGTTTCAAAAGAATCCTTTATTTCAGTCTTAATAAAAAAAGGCATTCCGTGATATTGAAAAACAGATTGTAATTTATACAAGTTAGTAACTTGGGTTTGTGATAATTTGTAAAATACATATGCTTGTGACAAATAGGATAAGTCACAAAAACTATGTGAATTTGTCGTATTTCTAATACTATCAATTGACCTTTTTAGGGTTGAAATAGTTGAAATAAAGTGAATTGTATTTTTATTTTTTCTATTAAGCCTTTCTTGATTTGCTTCATCATCATTAATGGGCTTATCCGTAATTTTTTTTATCGATTCAAGAAAAAAATGTGTATTGAGTCTGGGAATATTAATAAGAGATAAAAATATATCTATGTATACTCTTTCAACGAAAATTTTTATAAAACAATCTAATTGAGAAATTAATCGGACATTTCTTCTTTTTAATATTTGGCAAATATTTGTTGGCAATTCGAATCTTTTAGCATTATAACTTTTTTTGGTAGGACTAATATATATTCTTGGGGTTATTTTTTTTTTTTCTTTTGTTATTTTTTCTATTTGATTTTGGATTGTGCTTGTTCTATCAGTCAGATTCTTCTCTTTTTTTTCTGTCAGTGAAGAATTTGTCCAATTTGGAGATTGAATTAGACTAAATGATTCATGAATTATTTGATTCATGATTCTAGAATCTTTTTCGTTTTTAAGTTCATTCGATTCAGATACTTTTCTTAAGCTAAATAGTAGACTTGGGTTAAATTTGGAAAGCCCTTTTATTATTCTTGTTAGAAATAAAAAACTTTGGATAACCCATTTTTTTGTTTCTTTTGCAACTAATTTCGTTTTGACTTTTAAAACGCTTGGAGCTAATAAATAAGCCCTTTTAAATTTTCCAATTTTTGTTTCCAGTTCTTTAAAAATAGGCTCAAAAAAGGAATATCGTTTTCTGGGAGAACCAAAGGGAAGTTCCGTTTCCATTCCCAAAACTGTTAAAAAACAAAAATTATCTTTTTGTTTTTTCTTTTTCATTAGTTTTTTATCAGAAAATCGTAGTTTATATTTGTGCCAAGGTTTGAGACAGAAAGGAAATAGGATTTTTATCTGAATACCATCTGTGAACCAATTTTTCGGAAATTCCGTTTCTGATAATTGGATACCGTCATAGGTACATTTAACATGGATTTCTTGATTCCATTCTTGTATATCCTCAAGCCATTCAGGAAATTGCAATAATAATATACGTCCAATATTTTTGGCTATTATCAATGAAGGCAATATAATATATTTTCTTAGAATAGATTGAGTTATTAACATGGAGCCCCTTATTACTTGCGCAAATGGAATGGTATCCCATGCTTCCGCTATCTCCATCCGTGTTTGTTCCTTTTTTATGTTCTCCTCTTTTTTGTTCTCCTCTTTTTTGTTCTTTTCTTTTTTTGTTTCTTCGTCTATATACTCCCCAATTTCGGATTGTATTCCCTTACCTGTCCAATTTTTAAAAATCACTTTAACGATTTCGGATATATCAAAGGAAAAGCGGGAGGGTCCTTTGATTCTGTCCAAAAAAAGGGGAGAATGCACGTTTGCTTGAAACAGTCCCCAAATTAAAATTTTACGCCTTTGAGCTTGCACAGAACCTTTAATTATTCCTCGCCGAAAGTCCGATTGTTGTGAATAACGTAGCAAAGCCACTTCATTTCTTGGATCTGTAGAATCAGTATCCTTATTATTAGTATTAGAGATATCATTGTCCTTGTTAGTGGTGAAAATAACAACACGTTTGGCTTTTCTTGAGCGAATTAGATCGTCGAATGATAGGGGTTCTTCTTGA